TCCGCTCTGCGCGCACCCCCCGAGTATACGAGTATATGATGAAACAGGAATCGCACAAGGGTAGATTGATAGAAACCTCTGGTAAAATCCGTAACCGAGCAAAGAAAGTACATTACATAGTCCGTTTTAGGGATTGGCGACTTATCCATTCAGTGACTTTGTCACTGGACGTTCTCAAAATGGGTACTATCGGGTAGGGTGAATTAGAGAATAGACAGACGTCTGTTGGCATTCCAGCCTTCCTTCTTCAGGGCCTATCCGAAATACCTCTTGGTCGTGAATATCTGAATAAGACGAACCCGCCTCCGTGGATATCTTTGCTTCGGAACAAAACAATTAGAATTAGGCTCAGTCAACTGGAATGTGTATTATCCATATGGGAGATCTTCCAATTGAGAAGATCCATCGACCTGAGACGAAGAGAAAGGTCTATCTATTTTCTTTAGTTATTCAATTCAACCAATGATTCGTTATTGGAGCAGATAGCAACAACCATTTCAGCGGACATGCGTATTTTCCGATGGATTTACATGGTTTCGTTAGTCGAAATTGTTTGATGTAGCGAGTAATAGGCTCTTTCGCCACTCAAGAATTATTGTTTAGGCAGTTCATATCATCCACACATAGTGATCTAAGATTGAAATTCTTCCATGTTTCGGCAGTAGCATATTCTTCCATCTTTTTGGCCTTAGCTCCATGGAACAATATGCTACTGCTGAATCCCCTTTTCATGGGCACATATCTTTACGGCTAAGGAATGGGGAATCTTTCTCCTGTTACATGAATCAAATGTTTCATTTCATCCGGGAAAAGCCATTTCTTTCTCAACAATGTCTTTGTTATTTGATCCAATAGCGGTCCGTTAGATAGGAAAAAAGTGGATAAATACTGATAACTCTCGGATAGAGTCTTAGAACGGAAAGATACATTACTATTGGTTCTAAACCATCTCTGACGACGAATCAAAAATTCGAAGTGCTTTTCTTGCAGCTTCTTGATGAACCAGCCTTTAGACATAGATGTAAGAGTCTTTTCGTCGGTTTCGGAAACCCTAACCAGCCCCTTTAACATGTCTTCATCTGCAAAGGATTCTCGACGTGAAAACACAGGCTGATCTTTGAATAGGGAAAAGAATGGATCCGCAGGGTCCCAAATGAATTGGCTTGTTCCAAAAAAGCCTTGTCCTTTGTAAGATCTATCTCGTGTCTGGTACTGCATGCTTCCACTCTGCAAGAACTCCGAATCATTCTCTTGAAGCTCATCATCCTCTTCTTGATCTTGAAGCTCATCATCCTCTTCTTGAAGCTCATCATCCTCTTCTTGATCTTGAAGCTCATCATCCTCTTCTTGAAGCTCATCATCCTCTTCTTGATCTTGAAGCTCATCATCCTCTTCTTGAAGCTCATCATCCTCTTCTTGATCTTGAAGCTCATCATCCTCTTCTTGAAGCTCATCATCCTCTTCTTGAAGCTCATCATCCTCTTGATGATAGCCCCGAAATGACCCGGGAAATCCCAATTCACTTTCGATACAATCATCAAATAGATAGGGGTTCCATATTCTAGGAGCCCAAACTATGTGATTGAATAAATCCTCCTTTTCCGGATCGAGGGCCCCTTCCCCTTCTTCAAACTCCGATTCGTATTTTTCATATCGAAATCTCCTTTGAAGAATATAGAACTGATTCGACCGAAGAAGTAATGGCACTCGATTATTATCAAACTGACTGCAATCTTTTTCTGTCCGTGAGGATCCCGGAGCGCCTTCTACTTCTAATAGTAATAATAGTAAGATGTTATGAACTAGATCAGAATCATTCTCAACCAATCCATAAGAAGTGATCCAATTTTTTTCATCGGGTCTGGATGAAGACCAAAGATCTTGAGCGACCGATCCGGCAGAACAACTCAAAAGATAAAGAAGTATCGTTAATTTCTTCATGATCGTTCCAAGTTTGAAGTACCATTCGTACAAATCTCCCTTACATGATCTCTTCTTCATATAGATAGATATAGGATCTATGGGGCAATTACTTAGAAGTATATTTTGTACAACAGCCCTTCCTATCTGATAGAAAAGGATCCCATGATCCTGAACCGATCTTACGTGGTCTCGAAAATCCCAAGTTTGTCTATGAATAGCGAATCTAATTGTATTAGTTTCGATAATGGATTTCTTCTGTGTAATACTAATTGAGAGGACCTCATTGATAAGTGCTACAAGATCTGGTGCATTGGAACCCATGGCTATGGACCCGAATCCGTTAGTATGGTTAGTATGGAACATCTTCTTTTCCACGTGAAATCCCCTAGTATATGAAAGAATGAAAAAGTGCTTTCGCTGTTGTGGACGAAGAAGCCTTCGTATCTTAATGCATGTATTTAATTTATTTGGAGCTATTAGAGCGGGATCCACTTTTTGGGGAATATGAGTCGAAGCAATAACAAGAATCCTTCCAGTGGAACATCTGTCACAATCCCTTGAAAGATAGTTCTCTAATAGACCTAGGGATAAGTAATTCGACTCATTCACATGCAGATCATGAATGTTTGGAATCCATATTATGCAAGGAGACATTGCTTTTGCTAATTCGAATTGAAGGGTGATATCAAATCGAAATCGGTCTATTTTCGGCGTCATATGCGTCATATACACAGTTAGCAGATCCATATCAAGGTCATCATCAATATTGATCTCGTTACTATCATCAATATAGATCTCATCAATATCGATATCGTCACTATCATCCATATCGATCTCATCAATAAGATGAAGATAACCTTTAAACTTGTCCTTGTTCGGAGATACCGTAATGAAAGGAACATAGGAGTTTGTCGCTAGGTATTTGACCAAACAGGATCGTCCAGTTCCTATAGAACCTATCACTAAAATACCTCTAGAAGGGGATAGGGCTAAGCGGAGCGAAAAGGGGTTTACATGAGGATTAGCCCCACACGCGGTTTGTGAATAAGTGATTTTATGATAATGAGCAAGGAATATCCGTCTTTCTGCTAAACAGGCTCTATTGAACTCATAATTCATTAGAGCCTTTTGATGAATGTCAACTAAGTATCGTAAGGAAATTGATCCCGGTTGTTCAATCATTTGATAACCAGAGTCATTCTTTGATAAATGATCACTATGAGTCAGACTCAATAGAATTGTATCAATCCTTTTTTCTGTCGTTAAGGTGGAGAACTGAACCAAGAAGTCTTTTTCTTCAAAATTACTGTGCGCGACCCAGAATTCTATTTTATCATCAATCCAATCACGGTTCACGTTTTTTCTTTTTCGTATCAATGAATAGATCCCTTTACTTGTACGACTTAGATGCCTCGTCTTTCTCGAAAAAAGGATTCGATTGGTGGGATTTGGTAGGATACTTACAAGATCGATTACAAGATCGATTACAAGATCGATGAGATTGATCTTCCAATATTTATTCTTAGAACGGACCCCATAAGCAGAACCCAATATTTCTTCCAGAGAATCTCCTAATTTTTGCAGAACAACTAGAAAGAGATTCTTTAACCAGAAAGGATTCAGTTCAGATGTAGGATACCTATCCAGAAGTTTTCGAACTTCCATCATGTATGATGGAATCATCAAAGATTTGATCTTTTTTAACTCTGTCTGTAACTCGCTAGAGGCTTGGGAAAAAAAGAAAAGATGTATAGGAACGAGATATCCAGCAACAAGAAGAAGTAAAAAGATTGAATAGAGGAACTCCCGAACATTTGTTGATCTAGGATGTGCCCATATCAATGGAACGGGTGACTCATTATTTTGATGAATCATTTCTCCGGGCACAAGAAGATTCTGTAAACATTGACTCGAAATATCCTTTATCAGAGTCCATTGTAGAAAAATATTATGAGAAATTAGCCGTGATATATCTGACATATGATGAAAAATGGATACAAATTTTTGACTTAGTATCGGCAATGGGTTTGAAAGAGTATCTAAAAGGGTGAAATTTAGATATTGGAACCCTGTCGAAGTAAGGAACCATGGCATATATGTTTGGAACAGATTCCATTTTGAGAGATTTGAAAAAGCACTATCTCGTTGAAAGGTTCTATGCATCTGCCCTTTCTCAACGCATTTCTTTAGACAAAGACCCCGTTTTTTCCTCTTTCCGGATGGGAAATCTTTCTCATAACTCTCAGAACCTGAAGTGTTAATAAAACCCATGCTTGAATTATCTGAAAGAGGCTGACAATAAGTTCTTTCCAAATTGACTAGTTGTTCCTCTATGAGAGGTGTTGCAGAAATGTCTGCGATCGAGTAAATAGCTCTACGAACGAATGGATCGGATCGAATTGGAAAATGGAAAGATTTGTACAATTTGTACAAGTTATACGTTTCATCACCACTTTGTGGGAAATCATTAGGTATGAAGATGCCAGATACCTGTGACTCGATTGGTGAAATAGCCTCTCTCTCCAAAAAAAGATATTTTTTTTTACCGACGCACAAAGAAAAGATTTTGTTGCGAATGGACAAGATATTGAGGAATTGTCCATATGTAAGATCATAATTATTGATACGGGTCTTTTCCACAGAAAAAGGGAATCCTTTGTTACAATAGAACCAGAAGTGATGTGGATCATTCAAGAATCGAAGTCGATTTGCTTTCGAAAAAGAAGATATCAATGAACTTCTATAAAATGGTTTCACGGGATTCAGCCAATTGTCTCGATCGTGGGATATCATTGAGAAAGGGGAATCCGTGTTATCAAAGGATTTCCTGCGATTCTTTCTAGTATGGAATGAGTCAATCATCCGCTTTGGTATCTTTTTGAACAAAAATGGTAATATTGTTCCTCCATTGATCAATAATTTCGGTCTTTGGGAAGTATCATGATCATCCAATAAGAAGGGTTTCAATTTCTTCAAATGAACGATTTGAACACCTATGGATTCTAACAACTGATTGCAGAGTTGATCATTCGGACCTTTCCATTCATAGATGTGGATCTCGGACCTATGAATGGGGACATTCCCGATACTCACAAAGAAAAAGGGAAGTGACTTGGACAAAAAGAAACGAAGTGACTTAGACAAAAAGAAACGAAGTGACTTAGACAAATCTTCTTTGTCGATAGCCTCGGACCAATCAATCGAATATTGATTAATACGTAATCGATCGAACACTACTTGCACTACTTGAAAAGGATTCTTCTGTTCAGAAACGAAATGTTCCAAATGTTCCTGGAAATTCTTGCTCGCATTGGACCATTTGTATCTATATGCATCAGGATCCCGATTCATGGATCTCTCAGTTCGAGAAATAAGGGGATCAAACCATTTCTTCTGACTCTTTTTCCAATTCGATAAATGTCGGTTGATCGTATATTTCATTATAGTTATATGATTCAGAGTATCATTTCCTATTTGATCCCTTTGAATTCCATATTCGAAGTTGCGATCGGATCTATTCATTAAAAAGAATCGATTCGATACATTTCTTATGTACCCATAGGTGCTATATTGGATTTGAATCAGATTTCGGATCAATCTATATTGATTGACTGCCTCCATTATAGCAAATACCGCTGTTTTTATTTTTAGTTTGGGATCTTCCAAATCATTCCCGCAGTAGATCCGGACCGATTTTTTTCTGATCCTTCGAGAAAAAGATTCATTCTCCTCAGAAAAAAGAGGAGGCAGAACCAATAAAGATTTCTTTTTCGATTCATCTCTGGAGTTGAATACCCCATTCAATAATTTTTTTTTATCTAACCCGTAGGAATCAATAAAAAAGAAAAATCCCCTATGATACACCAGATCCGGCTCGGTTATTGATAGAGTGAATAGATCCGCCATTTCTGGTGGGAATCTCTCTTCTGATTCCAAAAAATCGTGGCGTAACGCGTATCCCCCTTTGTTCCGGTCATGGAATAGATGAAAGAAATCAAAAAATGGATTTTTGTTCAAGAATGAAATCTTATTGGAACTGTCCATATCCGGGATGTGATATGGTTCCGAAGGATGAATTGAGACGGTATTTGTTAAATACGTAATTATCTTGAATATATCAACCATTTCTTTCTTTTCCGCTCGCCTGGAAGGGACAAAAGAAACATCTTGTTTTTTCTTCAACAATTTCTGATCTCTAGTGGACCTCTCAGCAGGATTCGAACCCAGATGAAGTTCTGACCATCTGTCAGAGAAAAAAGAACGAATTGATCTTGTAGTATTCCCAAGAAATTCTTCGATTTCTTCCGGAAGCGGATGATTATTCATCCGCTTCTCAGGTTCCGTGAATAGCCTGGAGGAAGATCCAAAAAGGCATTTCAGGAATCGATCTGATTCTATCTCTGTTCGTTCCGTTTGAAGAAAGGAAGGATCCCAAAGAATCGATCTCTCTTTTAGTTGCGGAATCTGTGTTTGATCGATCAATGTGTGATATTCTGAATCCTCATTTCTAACGGAATCGAAATGATCTCTGGATTGATCAGAAGAAGATCCTTTCCATTGGCTAGAAATGGAATCATATTGAATATTTGACAATACATTCCGTACCTTTCTAAAAAACCGATCCTTGTTTACCAACCACACATTGTCTAACCAAATCCAATTCTCTCTCGAGACGTTCCTCAAAAAATCCGATTCGTGCTGATTCTTCCCCCAACTAACGAAGAGATCTTGGCGGAATTGCCACATATGAAATTGAGCACAATTTTGCAAAGAAATACCCCACTTGTTTCTCGAGAATAGATGGGAAACATGCTCAATATCATTGGATTGCATAGTTGCCCCAGCTCCTTGTTGTTTGAAGAAACTATCCCCCTCCATTGGTCTTTTTTCACGAAAAGCAGACATGAGATAACAAATCAAGTCTTTCCCTAAGATTTCGAATAGCTGTCCCGAATTCAAGTTGATTATGTTTCGTTTCTTCCTCGGAGAAAGACGATCAAACAATTCCCAATCATGGTCCTTGCGGATCGGATTATCCGTATAGGATAAAAAAAGAAACTCCAGATATTTGCTATCTTTCTCTTTGAATGAGATCTCAATTCCAGCTACGGTTTCATTAGATATCTGACAACTAGAATCCCTCTTTTTTCCGATCCGGTTCCTCCACCACTGCGAACCCCGATTAGATTCAGGCATGATACACTGTTTCTTTATTGGGAGAACCCAAGTACTCTCTTGCGGATCCATGAAACAACTCTCAGAAATCTTTTTCCCTTTTGTAATATACAGGAGCGAAACAATCAATCTATTTCTATTGGAAGACCAAAAAGATTCTTCCAATGTATCATTTCTGGGTCCAATGGAATTCATAGGTATAGGAAGAAACTCCATCAAATAGAAATTCTTGAATTCGACCATCTTTCGATTGTTAATACGAGATATAAGGATCACTACGAAAAGCAGTACTGCACCTTTGATCATGGTGAAACATCGATTGCTTGTTGCACCCCGTGATGAAAGTAAGATACTCCAAATTCGTAGGTCAAATAGTTTCATAAAACGTTCTTGGTGGAACAA